TCTAACAGAGGAACAAATAGTCAATTTGGAAAAAACTTATTGTCAGCCTCTTTCAGATATGAATCTATCTGATTCAGAAGGGAATAACTTGCATCAGTATCTCAGTTTCAATTCAAACATGGGTTTGATTCACACTCCATGTTCTGAGAAGTATTTACCATTCGGAAAGAGGAAAAAACGGAGTCTTTGTCTAAAGAAATGCGTTGAGAAAGGGCAGATGTATAGAACCTTTCAACGAGATAGTGTCTCAAAATGGAATCTGTTCCAAACATATATGCCATGGTTCCTTACTTCGACAGGGTGCAAATATCTCAATTTCACCCTTTTAGATACTCTTTCAGACCCATTGCCGATACTGAGTAGTAGTCAAAAATTTGTATCCATTTTTCATGATATGATGCATGGATCAGATATATCACGGCCAATTCCTCAGAAGATTCTTCCACAATGGACTCTGATAAGTGAGATTTCGAGTCAATGTTTACAGAATCTTCTTCTGTCCGACGAAATGATTCATCGAAATAATGAGTCACCCGTTCCATTGATACGGACACATCTGAGATCAACAAATGCTCGGGAGTTCCTCTATTCCATCTTTTTCCTTCTTCTTGTTGCTGGATATATCGTTTGTATACATCTTCTCTTTGTTTCCCGAGCCTCTAGTGAGTTACAGACAGAGTTAGAAAAGATCAAATCTTTGATGATTCCATCATACATGATGGAATCTCGAAAACTTCTGGATAGGTATCCTACATCTGAAATGAATCCTTTCTGGTTAAAGAATCTCTTTCTAGTTGTTCTGGAACAATTAGGAGATTCTCTGGAAGAAATACGGGGTTCTGCTTCTGGTGGCAACATGCTATTGGGTGGTGGTCCCGCTTATGGGGTCAAATCAATCCGTTCTAAGAAGAAATATTGGAAGATCAATCTCATCGATCTCATACCAAATCCCATCAATCGAATCATTTTTTCGAGAAATACGAGACATCTAAGTCGTACAAGTAAAGAGATCTATTCATTGATAAGAAAAAGAAAAAACGTGAACGGTGATTGGATTGATGAGAAAATAGAATTCTGGGTCGCGAACAGTGATTCGATTGATGATGAAGAAAGAGAATTCTTGGTTCAGTTCTCCACCTTAACGACAGAAAAAAGGATTGATCAAATCCTATTGAGTCTGACTCATAGTGATCATTTAACAAAGAATGACTCTGGTTATCAAATGATTGAACAACCGGGATCAATTTCCTTACGATACTTAGTTGACATTCATCAAAAGGATCTAATGAATTATGAGTTCAATAGATCCTGTTTAGCAGAAAGACGGATATTCCTTGCTCATTATCAGACAATCACTTATTCACAAACCTCGTGTGGGGCTGATAGTTTTCATTCCCCTTCCCCATCTCCTCATGGAAAACCCTTTTCGCTCCGCTTAGCCCTATCCCCTTCTAGAGGTATTTTAGTGATAGGTTCTATAGGAACTGGACGATCCTGTTTGGTCAAATACCTAGCGACAAACTCCTATGTTCCTTTCATTACGGTATTTCCGAACAAGTTCCTGGATGACAAGCCTAAAGGTTATCTTCTTGATGATATCGATATTGATGATAGTGACGATATTGATGATAGTGATGATGACCTTGATATTGATACGGAGCTGCTAACTATGACGAATGTGCTAACTATGTATATGACGCCGAAAATAGACCGATTTGATATAACCCTTCAATTCGAATTAGCAAAAGCAATGTCTCCTTGCATAATATGGATTCCAAACATTCATGATCTGCATGTGAATGAGTCGAATTACTTATCCCTCGGTCTATTAGAGAACTATCTCTCCAGGGATTGTGAAAGATGTTCCACTGGAAAGATTCTTGTTATTGCTTCGACTCATATTCCCCAAAAAGTGGATCCCGCTCTAATAGCTCCGAATAAATTCAATACATGCATTAAGATACGAAGGCTTCTTCTTCCACAACAACGAAAGCACTTTTTCATTCTTTCATATACTAGGGGATTTCACTTGGAAAAGAAGATGTTCCATACTAACGGATTCGGGTCCATAACCATGGGTTCCAATGCGCGAGATCTTGTAGCACTTATCAATGAGGCCCTATCAATTAGTATTACACAGAAGAAATCCATTATAGAAACTAATACAATTAGATCAGCTCTTCATAGAAAAACTTGGGATTTTCGATCCCAGATAAGATCGGTTCAGGATCATGGGATCCTTTTCTATCAGATAGGAAAGGCTGTTACACAAAATGTACTTCTAAGTAATTGCCCCATAGATCCTATATCTATCTATATGAAGAAGAAATCATGTAAGGTAGGGGATTCTTATTTGTACAAATGGTACTTCGAACTTGGAACGAGCATGAAGAAATTCACGATACTTCTTTATCTTTTGAGTTGTTCTGCCGGATCGGTCGCTCAAGATCTTTGGTCTTCATCCAGACACGATGAAAAAAATTGGATCACTTCTTATGGA